GAACAATATGAGTCCGAAGGTTCCTTCGTAACTTCCGGAACTTATTCGTAGTGGCTCCGTTCCATGCCTCATTTCATAGGGAACCTCAAAGTGGCTCTATTTCATTATATTCCATCTATATCCCAATTCCATTCATTTAATATCCCTTTGGTATCATTGACATAAGAGATGTCATTTATAGTCTATCTGTTTCTATATATGGAAAGTTAAGAAATCATCATATAATAATCGAGAAATTGCAATAGAAAAGAAAAAGGGGAGGCTTGTGATGATTTTTAAATCTTTTCTACTAGGTAATCTATTATCCTTATGCATGAAGATAATAAATTCGGTCGTTGTGGTCGGACTCTATTATGGATTTCTGACCACATTCTCCATAGGGCCCTCTTATCTCTTCCTTCTCCGAGCTCGGGTTATGGAAGAAGGAACCGAGAAGGAGATATCAGCAACAACTGGTTTTATTACGGGACAGCTCATGATGTTCATATCGATCTATTATGCGCCGCTGCATCTAGCATTGGGTAGACCTCATACAATAACTGTCCTAGTTCTACCGTATCTTTTGTTTCATTTCTTCTGGAACAATCACAAAAACTTTTTTTATTATGGATCTACTACCAGAAATTCAATACGTAATCTCAGCATTCAATGTGTATTCCTGAATAATCTCATTTTTCAATTATTCAACCATTTCATTTTACCAAGTTCAACGTTAGCTAGATTAGTCAACATTTATATGTTTCGATGCAACAACAAGATGTTATTTGTAACAAGTAGTTTTGTTGGTTGGTTAATTGGTCACATTTTATTCATTAAATGGGTTGGATTGGTATTATTCTGGATACGGAAAAATCATTCTATTCGATCTAATAAGTACCTTGTGTCAGAATTTAAGTACCTTGTGTCAGAATTGATAAATTCTATGGCTCGAATCTTTAGTATTCTCTTATTTATCACCTGTGTCTACTATTTAGGCAGAATGCCGTTGCCTATTATCACTAAGAAACTGAAAGAAACCTCAGAAACGGAAGAACGGGGGGAAAGTGAGGAAGAAAGCGATGTAGAAACAACTTCCGAAACAAAGGAGACTAAACAGGAACAAGAGGGATCCGCCGAAGATGACCTTTCCCTTTGTTCGGAAGAAAAGGAGGATAGGGACAAACTATATGAAACGCAAAAGATCCGAGTGAATGGAAAGGAAAAAACAAAGGATGAATTCCACTTTCACTTTAAAGAAACATGCTATAAAGATAGCCCATTTTACGAAGATTCTTATCTTAATAGGTATCAAAAAAAAAAACTTTGGGAATTCGAAAGAGGGAAAAATATAGTCTAAAAAGACTAAAAAAAAGAAACTAAAAAAAAGATTGATACATAAGATAAATACAAGAATAGATAAGATGAGATTCGCCCACCCCCTATATATTTAATCCCTTCCCCTATAAAGAAACTTACAATACCAACGCCATTTGTAATTCCATCAACTATGCGTCTATCAAAAAAATGAGTCAGTTTGGCCAATTCTCTTATACTTTTAGTTAAGAACATTGTATAAAAAAAATCTATGTAACCACGATTATATGACCAATTGTATATCACATTTACTATTGGATCCAATAGAATTCTTCCAGGACCCATTTTCAAAAATGAATTGATTAAGTCCAAATTTTTGAAAGATGAATAAACGGACCCATAAAAAATGGACGCTATTAATATTCCGAAATTGGCTATACTTACTGAAAAAATGGCATTTGTAACAAATTCATACCAATCCACAGAATAGTTGGAATTTGAATAGAAAAGGTTTTTCGATGGAGTTAACCACTTGGATAATAAATCCAAATCTGTTATTTCCTGACCGAAAGGAATTCCTATTGACCCAACGAACAAAGTAAATAGTACCAATATAAGCAGAGGAAATAGCATAGTATTGTCTGATTCAGGGGGATACATGAAAATATATTTTTTCCCAAAATGAGTACTAAAGTATCGCATCTGATTTCTAAAATTCCCATTAATTATATATATATATTTAGAAAAAAAGTAAACCTTTTCATTATTATTTATTTTTGAAATTTCATTATTCCTGACAGATAAAAGGAAATTTCTGTTGATCGCGTTAGGTGCTTCTTTTCCCCATAAAGATATTGAATATAATGAGCTATTTTTAGTTCCATTATAATTTTTACAATGAACGTGTAAATACCCATCGAAAGTAAGTAAATACATCCTAAACATATAAAATGTGGTTAATCCTGCGGTGAAAAAGGCTATTATTGCGAAAATTGGTGAATATAACCAGCTATCATTAAGAATTTCATCTTTGGACCAAAAACAAGCAAGAGGTGGAATACCACAAAGAGAAAGTGTACCTAATAAAAAAGCAGTTCTTGTAATTGGAACATATTTGGTTAAACCACCCATAAGAACCATATTCTGACTTTTTTCGGGTGAATATCCAAGAAGGGGTTCCATTGAATGAATAATGGATCCGGATCCCAAAAACAATAATGCTTTAGAATAAGCATGAGTGATCAAATGAAATAAAGCAGCTTTATAAGAACCTATACCTAGGGCTAACATAATATAACCCAATTGAGACATTGTAGAATAGGCTAAATTTTTTTTAATATCTCTTTGGGCAAGAGCCAAAGAAGCTCCTAATAGGAGTGTTATTACACCTATCAAAGAAATAAAATTCATTATATAAGGTATAACTTTGAAAAGAGGAAGAAGTCGAGCTACAAGAAAAATTCCCGCCGCTACCATAGTAGCAGCATGTATAAGAGCCGAAATGGGAGTGGGTCCCTCCATAGCATCAGGTAACCATACGTGAAGGGGAAATTGTGCGGATTTAGCAACTGCACCAAAAAATAATAGGAAGGCACACAGAGTGGCAAATAAAGAATTGGCACCATTATTATGGATCAACTTATTAAATGTTTCAAACAAATTTCGAAATTCGAAACTACCTGTTATCCAATAAAAACCTAAGATTCCTAATAATAAACCAAAATCCCCTACACGATTAGTTACAAAAGCCTTTTGACAAGCACTTGCTGCAATTGGTCGTGTGAACCAAAAACCTATTAATAAATACGAACATATTCCCACTAGTTCCCAAAAAATATAAATTTGTACCAAATTGGAACTAGTAACTAATCCTAACATGGAGGCATTGAAAAAACTCATATAAGCAAAAAATCTCAAATATCCTCGATCATGAGACATATAATTGTCACTATAAATAAGAACCATAATTCCAACAGTAGTGATTAGTATTGACATAATAGAAGTAAGTGAATCGATCAAGTATCCGAACTCTAAGGAGAAATCATTATTAATGGTCCAAGACCACAGACATTGATAGATAAAACTTCCATTTATTTGTTGAATAGACAGATTGCCTGAAAACACCATAGCGATACTTAGTAATAAAACACTAGTAAAAGCCCACATACGACGAATATTTTTTGTTGCTGTCGGAACAAGCAGAAGTCCAAATCCTATTGACATAGTAACGGGAAGTGGAAGGAAAGGGATTATCCATGTATATTGATATGTATGTTCCATGAGAAAACAAATTGTTAGTTTTTTATTTATTCTTATTACTTATTAATTGTTTCTGATTCACCAACTTTTATCTCTTTCGGAAGGAACAATAACAATAATAAAAGAAAAAAAAAAAAAGATATGAAAAATCCATTATTAATTATTCTTATTTTTTTTTTTCATAGATTTTTGAATAATTAAAAAAGTTCCAATTTGGTTGATCAAATGACCAAATGATTAGGTAAAGGTTATTACCTAGTTATTAACTAAATAAAAAAATTCCTAAACGATAAAATATAGATACAAAAAAAAAAGAATGGAATAAGAAAAGATTCTAGTCAAATACTAACTAACTAGCTAATACTAATATAATTAATATACTAACTAATACCATTGTCATACTACCATTCTATACATTCTAGATTACCATTCTATACATTCTAGATTACCATTCTATACATTCTAGATGTGGTGTACACGTATATATTATTTTATATATTATTTATGTGTTATATGGAATAAGTATAGATAATGAATAAAAAGAAAAAGGACGGGTCTTTTTTGTTTGAACAATACATGTCTTTCACATACAACGGTAAAAATGAATCACCTCTTTTTTTTTGAATGGCAGTTCCAAAAAAACGTACTTCTCTGTCAAAAAAACGTATTCGTAAAAATATTTGGAAGAAAAAAGGATATTTGGCTGCGTTAAAAGCTTTTTCTTTAGCTAAATCGGTTTCCACAGGACATTCAAAAAGTTTTTTTGTGCGACAAACAAGTAATAAAGTTTTGGAATAATCTGAATTGATACGGCTCGAAGAGCTGCAAAATTTTCATTTATAAGATGCAAAATTCACATTAACTAATGTTTTCATCTTTTCAATAAAAGCGAAAACTAGTTGTTTTGGTATGTAGAATAAGAATTCTTCTCTTTGCTGGGTTTTAAATTTCTTTTTTATTTTTCAATTTTTCTATTCAAAATAAATAGAAAAAAAAAAAAGAAGTAATTAGATACAAAGTATCACTTTTTATTTCTTATTATATTATACTTAGTTAATTCATAAAATTAGTGAATTCATAAAATGCATATTTTTTTTTTCCCACCAATACAAATACAAATTGTACTTTCACAAATTTAACAAAACAAAATAGAATAAACAAATATACAAAAATCTAAACAAATCAAATTCAAACAAATTGAAATAACTATTCAAATAAATCTAAGCAAAACAATAAAAAAAGAAATCATAAAAAAAAAAAAAAGGAGACAATCCTTAGTTCTATACTTAAATTGAGAACAAAAGTATCGAGTTACAGCCATTCCGGGAAAACTTAATTTATAGTAATATTATGCTACGTGAAAGTTCATTGACATCCTACCACCTAAGGATTATCGAAGGTTCAAATCAAAATTAAAATTGGAAGAGGTCCTTATTCATCGATTCTTATGTGTTTCCTAAACTATATTGCATTGAATCCTTGAATCTCGACGATTCAAGATGGATGGGCTATTATTATTTAAAGTATTTAAAGTAAGCCGCCATGGTGAAATTGGTAGACACGCTGCTCTTAGGAAGCAGTGCCGAGAGCATCTCGGTTCGAGTCCGAGTGGCGGCATCCTATAATCCTATAAAAGGGATGCAATGAATCCTATAATGTATTCAATTCCTTATTTTCATTCTATACTATAATTGATTGGACCCTTTCTTTCTTTTTATGATATTTGTGACTTTAGAACATATATTAACTCATATCTCTTTTTCGATCATTTCCATTGTAATTACAATGGAAATGATGACCTTATTAGTCCATGAAATAATAGGATTAGATGATTCGTTGAAAAGGGGGATGATAACGACCTCCTTCTCTATAACAGGATTATTAGTTATTCGTTGGATTTATTCAGGACATTTACCCTTAAGTAATTTATATGAATCATTAATGTTCCTTTCTTGGAGTTTCTCCATTATTCATATAATTCCGTATTTTCATAATCATAAAAATAAAAATTATTTAAGCGCAATAACCGCGCCAAGTGCTATTTTTACCCAAGGCTTCGCTACTTCGGGCCTTTCAACTGAAATGCATCAATCCGCAATATTAGTACCTGCTCTACAATCCAAGTGGTTAATGATGCATGTAAGTATGATGGTATTGAGCTATGCAACTCTTTTATTTGGATCCTTATTTTCAATCGCTCTTTTAGTCATTACATTTCGAAAAAAGATCAAGATTTTTGGGAAAAACAAGAATTTCTTAATTAAGTCATTTTTCTTTGGTGAAATCGAATATTTGAATGAAAAAAGAAATGTTTTAGAACAAACTTCTTTTCTTTCATTTAGAAATTATTACAAATATCAATTAACTCAAAAATTGGATTATTGGAGTTATCGTGTCATTAGTCTAGGGTTTACTTTTTTAACCGTAGGCATTCTCTCTGGAGCTGTATGGGCTAATGAGGCATGGGGATCTTATTGGAATTGGGACCCCAAGGAAACTTGGGCATTTATTACTTGGACCATATACGCGATTTATTCACATACTAGAACAAACCAAAGTTTACAAGGTTCGAATTCGGCAATCATTGCTTCCCTAGGATTTCTTATAATTTGGATATGCTATTTTGGCGTCAATCTATTAGGAATAGGTCTACATAGTTATGGTTCATTTACATTAACATCTAATTGAATAAACCCCCTTAGGAATATAGAATAGTATTCTCCCACATCCCATATAATGAAATGAAAGAAGGGTTGTGCGGGTTTTTGAGAGCCATTTAATTTGACTCAAGAAGTCATCCAAATGGCTCTCAAAAACCCGAGATGCATTTCATTACATTACAATTCTAATTCATTTCATTTTTTTTTTTCATGAAAACTATCTATGAAAGTAATTAGATAGAATAACTTCTACCTTGTCAACTGATAACGAGAGAACAAAATCCGGATAAATACCAATCCCTATTACAGGTAGAAAGATACAGATCGAAACAAATAGTTCTCGTGGTCCAGAATCATAAAAATCAGAGTTTGGACCGTTGAATAACCTGTATCCATAGAACATCTGGCGTGGCATAGATAATGAATAAATAGGAGTTAATATCATTCCAATTGCCATTACAAAAGTAATTAGTATCTTTGGCATTAAAAGATATTTGGAGCTCGTAATTATTCCAAAAAATACTACAGATTCCGCAACAAAACCACTCATTCCCGGCAATGCAAGAGAAGCCATCGAGAAGCTACTAAACATAGTAAATAATTTTGGCATTGGGATGGATATCCCCCCCATTTCGTCAAGATAAACAAGACGTATTCTATCACAACCCGTTCCCCCCAAGAAAAAAAGTGCAGCGCCAATAAATCCATGGGAGAGTAGTTGTAAAACGGCTCCATTGAGTCCTGCATTGGTTATAGAACCAATGCCTATAATTAGGAAACCCATGTGAGAGACAGAGGAGTAGGCGATTCTCTTTTTTAAATTGCGTTGACCGAAAGAAGTTGAAGCTGCATAAATTATTTGCATCGTTCCCACTATCACCAACCATGGAGAAAATAGAGAATGAGCATGAGGTAATAATTCCATATTGATTCGAATCAATCCATATGCTCCCATTTTTAATAAGATTCCAGCCAGAAGCATACATGTACTGTAATGTGCTTCTCCGTGGGTATCTGGTAACCATGTATGTAGGGGTATAATCGGTAATTTGACAGCATAAGCAATAAAAAATCCAAAATATAATATTAGTTCCAATCCTACGGGATACGATTGATTAGCCAATGTTTCAAAATTTAATGTTGGTTCGTTGGAACCATATAAACCCATACCTGGAACTCCTATTAAGAGAAAGATAGAACCCCCCGCAGTGTATAAAATAAACTTTGTAGCTGAGTACAAACGTTTCTTCCCCCCCCACATGGATAAAAGTAAGTAAACAGGAATTAG